TTATCTTTGCTACCCTTTCTCAATAATGAGAAACAATTTGAAAGAAACAAGTCGACCGCTAGAACTACTGGTCTTAGAACCAGAAATAACTAGGCTTCCTTTGGAATCATACCTTTAATCCGAACTCAAACGCAGATTGGTATTTTTCCGAGAATCCATATTTGATTATCGGGTCGTAAGAAAAAAAAGAATTGGAGAAAGCTTTTTCTACTGAGCGTGTTCATTTGTTTTGACTATTTTATTTTATCCTAGTAATTTCGACTCTACCTTCCCGGAGTTCATTCTCCGGGAAACTCCGTTTAAATAATTCCGACGGACTTTTTATAACCCACTTCTTTTATTATCTCATTGGAAATCATATAAAGGCAATTTCTATTTAATATAGCTATTTGTGCAAGTATTTTACGATTAAGAAGCAACCGTCTCTTGTACAGATCGTGTATTAATCTACTATAACTATAGAATACCCCCCCCTCGCGAATTACTGCGTTTATCCGAGTGATCCACAAACGACGAAAATTTCTCTTTTGACTGCCCCGATCCCGATGAGCCGAAACCAGAGCTCTTATTTTCTGTTGAGTAATAGTTCGAGTAAGTCTTGAATGGGCCCCTCGAAAGCTTGATGCAAATAAACGAATTTTTGTTCTACGTCTACGAGCTATATATCCCCGTCTAATTCTAGTCATTGAATAGATGAAACTTTCACGAATAACTAATTTCTTTCTTTTCTTTCAGTTATTCTTTTCCCCCTTCCTAATCTATTAATAACAAAACGGATTTTTCCAATGTATAAAATAACAATTCCAATGGCTTTGGCTACTATAACCTTCCTGACCGCGATTTTTTTCTTTTTTTTTTTTTTTAGGCATTTCAATGCGAAATAAGAAATTATATTCTATTATAGGTATCAAAAATAGAAAATAGAAATGGATAAAGAAATAGCGGATTCCTTCGTTTCTATGGTGACTTCCTAAACGGTGAGGTCTTTTCTATACACCGGAGCCTTTACTTCTTCATTTAATCAATGTTATTGGTAACTTGTATAGTTCACCCTTTTTGGCTCTACCCATGAATTATCCAGCAATAGGCCTTTCACAATGAGATCTACCTATACAGTAACGGTATTTAATTATGAAAGTTAACTGGGTAGCTGACCCTCTTAGTCCGTTCTTGCTAGAGTAGGAGCTTAATCTTTATGCCCTTAAAACAAATAAAAATAAAAAAGTAAATAAAAATAAGATTTCCTCCGCTTAATGGATAACCATTTGCTACCAATGGAGAATTGCTTCTCATCTTAAATTGAGGTGATTGGATTTGCACCAATGGAAACCATAAAATTTATACACAATGTAGGAATGTGATAACTTTGATTATTTTGATATAGTGAAGGGAATCCCTTCTTACATTCTATCCTATTCACCGGTACTGATCATTGATACTGGAAAGTTTTTTTCTTGCTTTTGTCCCAGCTCATGGTATGATCTAAACGAGTCACACATACACCCGAGTACATGTTCCTCGACGTTGAGGGCATCCCCGAAGAGCAGGGGATTTCGTGACATTTCTAATTGGCTGTCTTGTATTTCTAATAAGTTGTTTAATAGTTGGCATGCTGAATTGTATACATAATGGGCTGGTTTAGATTGATCCTAACCGGATAATTATGAATTACTTCCATTTATTAGAATAGTAAACTCATAGATAAAATCTCAAATCGCGGATTTGTGTAAAATCCGTCTTCTTTTCATTCAACCGCTACAAGATCAACAATTCCATAAGCTTGTGCTTCTGTTGCTGACATAAAAACATCTCTTTCCATGTCTTCGGATACAACCCATAAGGGTTTGCCTGTTCTTTGTACATAAACCCTTGTGATGGTTTCGCGCAGTTTCAGCAATTCTTCCGCTTCCAGGATAAATTCTCCTGTTTGTGCCTCATAAAACGAACTAGCAGGTTGATGGATCATTACCCTGATGATATAACATAATAAAAAGTTCCTCTATCTTGCATGATGAAGCGAAGAGAAAAGAAAGATAAAGACTAATATAATAATAATAAATAGGAAAAAAGATAGAATTGAACAACCGTACGGGCATCTTTGGTGCATTGCATATGCATACGGCTTTACAATAAAATTGACCTTTACCTTCCATTCAAGAAAGAAAGAGAAAAGTAAAATATACCAGACCCTGATGGGTTAAATGATCAAATTGCCACCCTTCCTTTTGGAATAGTTAAAAACTACTATGATGGCTCCGTTGCCTTATATATTAATATATTAATATATTAATTTTTATTGTTTTTTGTTTGTGATTCGGCAATCCCAAAGTTTCTTTTTGAGCCAATCAAAGAAAAAATCTTGTTTTTTTTCGCACTCTTTTCATAATATAAATATTTTTAAGAGCCTTCCGGTGTGAACAAAAAAGGTTTGTAACGCTGAGCTGGACTCCCGATAAATAAGAGAAAATCGGAAATACCCCTTCTCCCATACTACTCTCTC